AAAGATTCAGGAAATACGGGATCTCCGCCTACACAAGCAAATTGTCGATAAAACTCCAAAATGGCATTTTCTTTTGACCCGATTTTTTTTTCCTCCTTTTCATTCAGGAAAGACAAGAAAATTTCAGGGTAGCAAACGTTCTCTAGAATTTCGCTTAAATTCGAACCCATAGCTGATGATAGAACTAGAATAGATATTTTCTGTTTCCTACTTACACGAGCCCATATCCTTGCTTTTCGATCAATCTCTAACTCTAATCTTCCTCCCCAATCTGATATTATTGTGCCAGTATAGACCGAAATTCCGTTATGGTCCAATTCTGACCGATAATAGATACCAGGGCTTTGCAATATTTGATTGATTACAATTCTGTATATTCCATTTACTATAAAAGTTCCCAGGGAATTCATTAGAGGAATGTTTCCAAGAAAAATGATTTGTTCTTGGATATCCCGACTGTTTTTCCAAATTAATCCCGCGGATATATATAATTCAGAGGAATATGTAATTGATTCATATACAGCATCTTTTTCTTTTATCGAGGGTTCTACCAATTGATATGTTTCCACAAATAATTGAAATTCAATTTCTTGATCTGTATCTTCAATTTTTGGAAACTTAAAAAGTTCTTCTGTTAAGCCCCGATCAATGAATCTACAAAACCCTTCAAATTGTATTTGATTCAGTCCGGGTAGTGTCGATATTCCTTCATTTCCAACCCCAAGCATTTTCAATTTCCCCATTTATTTTATAGAAAATATACCACGATTTGCTGTCATTCTTCATCGAATCACATGAATAGATTTAGCAATAATGGAATCTCTGTTCTTTTTACTTTACTGAATCACATGAAATTTTACCTAACTCCGTCTATGAAATACCTATTATGAAAGGAGGAAAAAGAGGAATAAATAGAATTTTATACTCCAATTTACTCAAATTGGAATTTGCAATAAAACAAACAGATAGAATCTAACTTGTAATATAAATGGAAACAAAGTGATAAATCTCACCTAGACTTCGGGGTATTTTAAAGAATCTCAAAACAAAAAATGAATTCTATTTCTACTAGATATTATGATATTACATATTCCAATTCGATTGGATACCCCAAAAAATGAATTCGGGATTTGCTCGGCTCGATGAGATAAAGATAGAATCTAATAATCAGAAACAATATAGAATTGATTTTTTTAGCACTTTACCTTTTCAATTGTTCAAAAAAGAATTTTAATTCACAAAGAAGAGAGATATTTTTACCTACTTTTTTTTAGAATTTGAGAATACGATTGCAGTGCGTAAAAAGACTTGGATTTATTAAACATGCATAGATCTAACTCCAGCTATAGCTATCTAGATATGTCTCTTACTTTATTGCAGTCATATTTCTTCGGGACAGCGCGCATGTCGTGTTAATTTCTTTTTTTATTCAATCTATTTAACGAAAAATTGGCAAAAAAATGGAAGCACGAGAATTTCTTGAAAATTCCCTATAGTATAGGTATCATATACGAATAAGATACCCGATTAGATAATATCTGTGTAACAATAAAAATTTATGTTCTGGGGTTGACATATATTAACAGTTGCTGTTATAATTGAAATAGAGAATGTATCAATTTCGATTTTTTATCTCATTAAGAAAAAACCATTTTAGATTCAGATTCAAGAATTATTCAGGAATTTGTAGTTAAAGGTTGCTATTTGATTTGTCCCGAAATTTTTGCTTTTGTGACTGAAAGCTATACGTTTGTTTTTTTCAATAGAACAATAGAAAAAGGGAGAAGATCCCTTTGAAAAGGGGGATTAAAGAAAACGGAATTTAAGATACAAACACATCAAAAAAAGAAGTTTCGAACACCTTCCCTTTTTTGTTTGGTTTTTTGAGGGACGGGGTATTCTCATATATTTGTATCATTTTGGCGGCATGGCCGAGTGGTAAGGCGGGGGACTGCAAATCCTTTTTCCCCAGTTCAAATCCGGGTGTCGCCTGATAGACAAGAGAATTGAAATAGTTTATTCCGTTTTGTTGATAGAAAACTTTCTATTTTTTTTTTCCAACGGAAGCAAGTGTGGGAAAAGGACTCTTGAGACTTGTTTGATTCAAAATTCTAAGCATCGGTAGGTTTGTTCTCTAAAATTCTGTAAATATTTTCGTCTCGGATTCAATGAAAAATTCATTCTAGTAGTGAAAAGGAATCGATAAATCTTGAAATGATAGTCCTAGCACTCCACTACTACTGTAGTGTTCGTCTACTGATTAGGTCTTGAATAAGATTGGATAAGGATAGGTCGGACGAGAAAAATAGAATTCCATTTTTAGTTTAGTTGGAGAAGGGGTTGAAGAAAAACCTTGTATACAGACTCATGTAAAGTATATGAGTGCTTCCGCATTTATTCAATATTAGTTAGATTAATAAAATTGAATATCTAATTAGATTTCTTTTTTATATTTATTTAAATTTTTAATAGTTCTAAATTTTCTCTAATTTTCTATTAAGATTCTTCATTTTTATTATTAAATTAATATTTTTATTTAATATATTATTTCATTTTTTCATTTTAATCCAAGAATTTCAATTCTATTTCCATTATAAGAAAAATGAAATTCTTTTTTTTCGGTAAGAATTTCAGAGGCTGTTTTCCGATTGTTTTAGAGAACGAATCGGGAGACAGTAAGGATTAGATCAAATGGAAATAAGAGATGCAAATAAGAGTATGAGTATGCAAAGTAATCTATCTTGATTCTCTATTTTTTACTTTTGAGTTAATGAAATGGGGGGCAAAAGAAAACATAGGTCTTTTTATTCCTACCTGTTACTAAGATTAATTCCCTTAATACTTCAAAAGATATCTCTGGATTTTTTTTCTTTATGCTTAATATTTTTTTATTCTACTAGAAATCAGATAAGAACTTGTTAGATGTTCTAATTGGATTTATTGGATTGTTTCGTCAATGGTGTTATCCCGGAATCTTTTTTTGACTCTGTACCAGCGATTCCACTATTATTATAAAATTTTTAGTGAAAAATAAATAAAAAAAAGAACATAATACAAGATAAAATAATACAAGAAAAATTAGTAAACAATAATGAAATAATTCCTTCATATTGATAGAGATAGGAGACAAAATTTACATGGATATAGTAAGTCTTGCGTGGGCTGCTTTAATGGTAGTTTTTACATTTTCCCTTTCCCTTGTAGTATGGGGAAGAAGTGGACTCTAAGGGTACTACTAATTGAGTTAAGGGATCAAACTGTATCAATTGTTTTATAGCTGGGTTCTGAAATTTTTTAACTATTGAATTTAGTTATTTTATTAATTTTATTATTAATACTAATTAATGAAATGCAATTATATCTGCATTTTGGAATTCTATTGTATTCCAGTGGTGTAATGTATTCTATGTATAATATTGAAAATACTCTTTAAATCAAACAAATATTTGAATTGTTACCATCTTCGTATTTTGAAAGTCAAGGGAGTACAAATAATAGGAAATTGATTCCTATTCTAACCAAATTCTTTCTAAGATTTCTATTTCGATGAACTGGTTACCACCAATCTTTTCGAAATATTAAAAACTTTTTCATAGAACTCCCGGATCATCTGTCAATTAATTAATTAATCAATTGATTTTTCAGAATGCTAAAAAGATTACTTTATTTATCATATTTATTAAAAAATAGGATACTGAATAGGATACCGGGATTCTGAAAAGAATAAGAAATAAAAAAATTCAAATCAGAAGAATAAGAGTTGCTTTTTGATTATTTCAGATTGATTGGAACCAATACAAATAAAATAGATTAGATGAAACAAAGAAAAAAATGTGGACGCTATGTTATTTACATAACATATATAGAATGGAAATTCTATATCGATATCTATCTATAGATAGTATGAATATGAAAATCAATATTTAAAGATTGGTACATATTAAACCTCTATTTTTATAGAATAAATAAAACATAGAGTAAAACTTTATACACTACAATAATAGATAGTATAGTAGAAAGAAATAGATTTGATTTCTTTCTACTATACTATATGGATTTCATAGAATTCTGCTGATTGTAGTCTGATCATTTCATTTAAAACGAAGACCCGAAATTGAAATCCTTTTTTCATTTTTTTCATTCAATCATTGTCATTGCGTTGATAATAAATCAGAATTCATGTTTAAGTAAAATTTAAAATTAGTTACTTTGACTTACCGTTTTTACGTAAATTATAAGTAAAAAGGCAGTAGGAACTAGAATGAAGAGTGCAGTAGCTATAAATGCGAGAATATTTACTTCCATAAATCTCTATGTTTTCTTTCTCTTTTATTTCTAAAAAATACTTCGGGATTTAATCCCATAGAAATGATAAATCTTTCGTCGGTAAATTCAATGGTATAATTTTTATCTCGATGATATCAAATCGGATCAATATCACGAATAACAATATCTGAGCTATCAAATCGATTCATCGTCGAGAATTAAATAGTATAACATAGGAAGATCTTTTATCCATACCAAATCAAAAAAATTACTTTCTGATGCAATCAAAAATTCCTTTTCCTTTTTTCTTTCTTCGAAAGAAAGAAAAAAAGGGGATCCCGTTTAGAAATGAGATTTTTTTGTTATTTTTATTCCCTTTCACACACGAAATCAATTGATATTTTTTTTCATTGGATTTGTATCCATCGGGACTGACGGGGCTCGAACCCGCAGCTTCCGCCTTGACAGGGCGGTGCTCTGACCAATTGAACTACAATCCCAGGAAAAAATCGTATATCATACATACATATTCTTACAATTTCATTCAAACCTTTTCTTTTTCTATTTGAGATTCGAATCGTTGTACTGTAACTGAAAGAGGCGGACTCTTTTATATATTGATATATATATGGGTCTGCACTTTAGCGAGATCGACACGGATTACGAGTAATCCGTTCGTTATTGCCCAATTGCCCAATCGATTGAAAAATGAATCAATGAAACAAAAAAAAGACTCTTTTTTTTTTACTTTAATCCTTTCCTTAGACTTTATACTTACGGATCCTGTAAGGAATTTAGCAAAATCCGAATTTGTGGAAAAAATATGTAATACGGAAAAAAGAAATAGCACTAGGGATGTATGAAATCTTTATTCTTCCGTATCCGAGCCCATCGGTCGTTTTCAGAGAACAACAAATGGGTTATATCATTTCATGGTGGATCATTTTTGGGCCGAGCTGGATTTGAACCAGCGTAGACATATTGCCAACGAATTTACAGTCCGTCCCCATTAACCGCTCGGGCATCGACCCAGGAAGAATCAATTTCAGTCTTTATTGATAATCCCTGATCAATTTCCTTTCGTAGTATCCTACCCCCAGGGGAAGTCGAATCCCCGTTGCCTCCTTGAAAGAGAGATGTCCTAAACCACTAGACGATGGGGGCATACTTGCCCGACCGCCATTATACTATGTTCATAGTATGAACAGTTTTTTGAAATTGTCAATATAATGGAATGATATGATTCAATCAGAAGGATCTTTCCAGCTTTCAGAATTCCATAAAATTTTTTGATTCATCATTTAAATTTCGAAATTGTTCATTCCCATCACCAATTTTATAATAAAAAAAAAATAGAAAAAAGATAAGTAATGCGAAAGAAAACAAAAGAAAGAGAGAATCCTTTCAGGGAATGATTGATTTGTTGGAAGAGGCGAGGCATTAAAACCTCATTTCTTTCACTTCTAATATAAATCATTTTTTAACTATACTCTATTCACTAGGTAAATCCAATTTCTTGTTCCTTAATGAGTTGCTATGTACAAAAAATAGATCTATGTACATATATTCTAATCTTATTATCTTATTTATATATATAATATAATAAGATTATGCAGTAACAAATAGATGTACTAAACTCATATTGGCTGGTTCCTTATTCAGGAATTGAATCAAATGAGGCCCCTTTAACTCAGTGTGGTAGAGTAACGCCATGGTAAGGCGTAAGTCATCGGTTCAAATCCGATAAGGGGCTTTTGACTTTTTTTTCATAAAATACTAAGAGCGGTATTCCTATTTGAAGGAAGAATAGAGATATTCTTGATATTTGTAAGAAGTTTCCGTTTGTAAATAAAAATAAAAAAAAAAACTAAGGAATAGTATAATTTCATTAAAAAATGGAATTCTTAATTTTAATAAGTTATTGTTATCATTCTAATGAATTCGAATATAGTAAACTAATTCTAGTTAGAAAGTGAATTATTCTTATTTCTCGAAATATATTAATTTAATTATATATATATTTTAGAATGTGATATCTCCTTTAATTGTCAGATATTCCTATTTTCTATTATTCTAATCAAAAAAATGGGAAAGATACTAAAAAAAAAGTAAGTGGACCTAACCCATTGAATCATAACTATATCTACTATTCTGATATTCAAATTCGATAGAAATGAAATTCGAACAGTGGATCTTTTTTTCGTTTTTAATACCTCTTTGGTTTGGACTCCGCAAGAATCTGTCGATATTTCTGATTAAATCTTATTGTTCCTAGAGGTTCTATAGGAATAAATTGCTACTCCCCTCCTCCACGAAGAAGGGCTTATTCTAAGTTCCAACATACAAGTCATTTGACTTTAAAATATCTTTTTTCCGAATATCAGAAAAGATAAAATTACATTTCTATTATTTCTTTAAGATATGATATATATCTATAGAAATAAGAAATAATAGAAAAATCTATCAAATCATGACTTTGCGTATCAAATATTTTCTTTTCATATCTATGCATACGAGATTTTTACGGCAATTAATGGATGCGAAAACGAAACTTTCACTTAAGAATCTATTATTATTAAAAAAATACCATACAATATTAAAGAAAGAATCTGACAGATAGATAAAAAAAAGTAAATAGAAAAAAATATTCGAATTTCTTACCTCGATCTGCAAACAAAAAAGTATACTTTGGATTTTTTTTAATCTGAAAGAAAGGAAAATAGAACAAAGAAGACAATAAAAGAAATAAATGTAAAATAGTGTAAATGTAAAATAGAAAGTAAAAATATGATCCTCTAGTAGTTTCCTAGACATAGAAATTAGAAGAATATATAAAACTATTTTTTTTATTTCACGAACAAGATTTAAGAATAAGATTATTTGGTAAAAGGAGAGTAGTATGTCTGGGGATCTACTGGGAACGAGAGTTCGAAAAGGGATCATTTGTTTCTTGAACAGTTCTTTAAATTTTAAATAAATTATTTATCGGATTTACGAGTCATAAGACAATTCCTGATTCATGGCTTAGGGGATTTTTAAGAATAGAAAGGAATAACCGAATTAAGTTCATGGATTTGACCTAGGTTAGGTATCAATAGACCAAAAAAGGGTTTTTCTATTCGAAACTCATTATAAAAGAAGGGACAGTCTACGAGAAATAAAATCATATCATATATAAAATGAAAAAAGCCTCGAAGGTCCCATCCCTGAAAATGCTATGAGGTGTTCGGAAAT